GGAGGACAAAAACGAAAAATACAAAAGAGAGAAAAAAATTCGTATAGAAATAGCAGAAGCTTGGGATAGCTTTTTCTTTGCTCAAGTAATAAGAGGTTTTTTATTAGTAATCCAATCAATTTTTAGAAAATATATTCTATTACCTTCATTAATAATAGCTAAAAATATTGTTCGTATATTATTATTTCAATTTCCCGAATGGTCCGAGGATTTAAAGGATTTGAATAAAGAAATCCATGTTAAATGCACCTATAATGGCGTTCAATTATCCGAAAAAGAATTTCCGAAAAACTGGTTAACAGACGGTATTCAGATAAAGATACTATTTCCTTTTCGTCTGAAACCTTGGCACAGATCTAAGTTACGATCCCCTCATAAAGATCCAATTAAAAAGAAAGGGAAAGGACAAAAAAATGATTTTTGTTTTTTAACAGTTTTGGGAATGGAAGCTGAACTGCCTTGTGGTTCTCCCCGAAAACAACTTTCCTTTTTTGAACCCATTTTTAAAGAATTCGAAAAAAAAAAATTCAAATTAAAAAAAAAATGTTTTTTAGTTCTAAGAGTTTTAAAAGAAAGAACAAAATTTTTTATAAATGCTACATTTATAAATGCTACATTTATAAATGTAGCAAAAGCAAAAGAAACAAAAAAATGGGTCCTCAAAAGCATTATATTTCTAAAAAAAATAATAAAAGAATTTTCAAAAAGAAACCAAATTATATTATTTGGATTGAAAAAACTAGGAATATATGAATTGAGTGAAACTAAAAAAGAAACAAATTCGATAATACATAATAAAATTATTCCCGAATCGTCTATTGAAATTCGATCTATGGATTGGGCAACTTACTCATTGACAGAAAAAAGGATTAAAAATCTAACTAATAGAACAAATACAATCATAAATCAAATAGAAAAAATGAAAAAAGACAAGAAAAGAGAGTTTATAACTCGAGAGATAAATCTTAACCCTAACAAAATAAGTTATGAAGATAAAAGATTAGAATCACCAAAAAATATTTGGCGGATATTAAAAAGAAAAAATATTCGATTACTTCGTAAATCCCATCATTTTTTAAAATTTTTTATTGAAAAGATATCTATGTATATCTTTCTGCGTATCATTAATACCCCTAGAATCAATGCACAGCTTTTTATTGAATTAACAAAAAAAATTATTACTAAATACATTTACAATAATGAAGCAAATCGAGAAAGAATTGATAAAACAAATCAAAGTATAATTAACTTTATTTCAACTATAAAAAGGTCACCTTGTATTAATAAGAATTCACATATTTTTTTGGACTTATCTTACTTGTCACAAGCATATGTATTCTACAAATTATCACAAACCCAAGTCAGTAACTTATATAAGTTAAGATCTGTCTTTAAATATTACAGAACATCTTTTTTTATTAAGAATGAAATAAAAGAGTATTTTGTTGGAACGCAAGAAATATTTGATTCCGAATTAAGACAACATAAAAACCTTCGAAATTCTGTAATTAATGAATGGAAAAACTGGCTAAAGGATCATTATCAATATCAATATGATTTATCTCAGATTAGATGGTCACGATTAGTACCGCAAAAATGGCGAAATAGAGTCAATCAATATCAATGCCGTACGGCTAAAAATAAAGATTTAAACAAATGTGATTCATATGAAAAAAACCGATTAATTCATTATGAAAAACAAAATGATTTTGAAATAGATTTATTACTAAATCAAAAAGAAAATTTTAAAAAACAATATAGATATGATCTTTTTTCATATAAATCGATTAATTATGAGGATAAGAAAGACTCATATATTTATGGATTGCCATTACAAGTAAATAATAACCAAGAGATTTCTTATACTTACAATACGCCTAAACACAAACTATTTGATATGCTGGAAGGTATCCTTATCAATAATTATCTAGGAGAAGATGGTAGTATAGATAGAAAAAAAGATATGGATCGAAAATATTTTGATTGGAAAATTCTCAATTTTTGTCTTAGAAAGAAGACCGATATTGGGGCCTGGGTCGATATTGATACTGTCACCAACAGAAATAAAAATACTAAGACTAAGACTGGGGTTAATAATTATCAAATAGTCGATAAAATTGATAAGAAAAAGAAAGGTCTTTTTTATTTCACGATTCATCAAGATCAAAAAATTAACCCATTCAATCAAAAAAAACCTCTTGTGGATTGGATGGGAATGAATGAAGAAATACTAAGTCGTCCCATATCGAATCTAGAACTTTGGTTATTCCCAGAATTTGTGATACTTTATAATACATATAAGATTAAACCGTGGGTCATACCAATCAAATTACTTCTTTTCAATTTTAATGTAAATAAAAATGTTAAGAAACATAAAAGTATCACTGGAAAGAAAAAAAGCGATATTTTTATATTATCGAATGAAAAAAAGACTTTTGAATTAGAAAATAAAAATCAAGGAGAAAAAGAATTAGCGGACCAAGCAGATCTTGAATCAGCTCTCTCAAACCAAGAAAAAAAAAAAGAAAAAGATGTTGAAGAAGATTATACGGGATCAGACATGAAAAAACGTAGAAACAAAAAGCAATACAGGAATAAAATAGAAGCAGAGCTTGAGCTCTTACTAAAAAGGTATTTGAATTTTCAATTGAGATGGAATGATTATTTAAATCAAAGAATCATCAATAACATCAAAGTATATTGTCTCCTGCTTAGAATGACAAATCCAAGAGAAATTGTTATATCCGCTATTCAAAGGGACGAAATGAATCTGGATATTATGACAGTCCATAAGGATTTACCTCTTACAGAAGTGATGAAAAGGGGAATATTGATTATCGAACCAGTTCGTCTGTCTGTAAAAAATGATGGAAAATTTATTATATATCAAACCATAGGTATTTCATTGGTTCATAAGAGTAAGCATCAAATTAATCAAAGATACCTAGTTGATAAAAATAAGAAGAATTTTTATGAATCCATTGCAATACATCAAAAAATGAATGGAAATAGAGACAAAAATCATTATGATTTGCTTGTTCTTGAAAATATTTTATCCCCGAGGCATCGTAGAGAATTGAGAATTCTAATTTTTTTCAATTCTAGGAATAGAAACAATATCCATAGAAATACAGTATTTTGCAATGGATGCAATGGAAATAGGGTAACAAATTTCGATCAAGTTTTGTTGAATAAAAGAAAAAATCTTGATAGAGGTAAAAATAAACTAATTAAATTAAAGTTCTTTCTTTGGCCCAATTATCGATTAGAAGATTTAGCTTGTATGAATCGCTATTGGTTTGATACCAATAATGGCAGTCGTTTCAGTATGACAAGGATTCGTATGTATCCGCGATTGAAAAGTCATTATATTAATTCGATCTAAAATGAATCAACAAAATCTTCTGATTTTTTTTAAGTCTAAATTATTGTTTATTTTTTTTGTGAGTACAGAAATAGACTATACTTTTGTATAGGATATCCTATCCGAATCCAATTTAAAAAATGGGATTGATTATTGAGTAATAAATTAAGTAATTTTATTTGACAAAATTAAGAATTCTTAACGAAATTAAGATTATTGTGTATATCAAATTCAAATGAGTGGCATTATTATTACTGATCAAGAAATATATATATATCGATAAAAATATCTCAAAAAAAGAGAGGGGCGATTCCTATTTATGGTAAAAAATTCATTCATCTCAATTATTTCGCAAGAAGAAAAAGAAGAAAACAGGGGATCCGTTGAATTCCAAGTATTGAGTTTCACCAATAAAATAAGACGACTTACTTCACATTTGGAATTGCACAGAAAAGACTATTTATCTCAAAGAGGTCTACGTAAAATTCTGGGAAAACGTCAACGGCTGCTGTCTTATTTGTCAAAGAAAAATAGAGTACGTTATAAAAACTTAATTAATAGGTTGGGTATTCGGGAATCAAGAATTCGTTAATTTTTAATTTTTCGTTAATTTGAAGAGTCATTTTTAATTATTTGATTTATTAGATCTTGAATTTGGATGAATTTTTTTTTCGTTTTACGCAATTCACGGAAGAATGAATCGAGGAAAAACTTATGAATATACCAGCTACAAGAAAAGATCTCATGATAGTCAATATGGGCCCCCACCACCCGTCAATGCATGGTGTTCTTCGACTCATCGTTACTCTGGACAGTGAAGATGTTATTGACTGTGAACCAATATTGGGTTATTTACACAGAGGAATGGAAAAGATTGCGGAAAACCGAACAATTGTACAATATCTGCCTTATGTAACTCGTTGGGATTATTTAGCTACTATGTTCACAGAAGCAATAACTGTAAATGGGCCAGAACAGTTAGGAAATATTCAAGTACCTAAAAGAGCCAGTTATATCAGAGTAATTATGTTGGAATTGAGTCGTATAGCTTCTCATCTGTTATGGCTCGGACCCTTTATGGCAGATATTGGTGCACAAACTCCTTTCTTCTATATTTTCAGAGAAAGAGAATTCATATATGATCTATTCGAAGCTGCCACTGGTATGAGAATGATGCATAATTATTTTCGTATCGGAGGGGTAGCGGCTGATCTACCTTATGGCTGGATAGATAAATGTTTGGATTTCTGCCATTATTTTTTTACAGGAGTTACTGAATATCAAAAACTTATTACACGAAATCCTATTTTTTTAGAACGCGTTGAGGGCGTAGGAATTATTGGTAGAGACGAAGTAATAAATTGGGGTTTATCAGGACCAATGCTGCGAGCTTCCGGAATACAATGGGATCTTCGTAAAGTTGATCATTATGAGTGTTACGACGAATTGGATTGGGAAGTCCAATGGCAAAAAGAAGGGGATTCATTAGCTCGTTATTTAGTCCGAATTGGTGAAATGACAGAATCCATAAAAATTATTCAACAGGCTCTAGAAGGAATTCCTGGGGGTCCCTATGAGAATTTAGAAATCCGATACTTTGATAGAGAAAGGTATCCAGAATGGCATGATTTTGAAT